GGAAGCTGTAGGTATTATTGCAGGTCAATCGATTGGAGAACCGGGTACTCAATTAACATTACGAACTTTTCATACCGGAGGAGTATTCACGGGGGGTACTGCAGAACATGTGCGAGCCCCATCTAATGGAAAAATAAAATTCAATGAGGACTTGGTTCATCCGACACGTACACGTCATGGGCATCCCGCCTTTCTATGTTCTATAGACTTGTATGTAACTATTGAGAGTGAAGATATTCTACATAATGTGAATATTCCACCCAAAAGTTTGCTTTTAGTTCAAAACGATCAATACGTAGAATCAGAACAAGTAATTGCTGAGATTCGCGCAGGAATATCCACTTTGAATTTTAAAGAGAAGGTTCGAAAACATATTTATTCTGATTCAGACGGAGAAATGCACTGGAGTACCGATGTCTATCATGCACCCGAATTTACATATGGTAATGTTCATCTATTACCAAAAACAAGTCATTTATGGATATTATTAGGAGGGCCGTGCAGGTCCAGTCTAGTCTACCTTTCGATCCACAAGGATCAGGATCAAATGAATGCGCATTCTCTTTCTGGCAAGCGAAGATATACTTCTAACCTCTCAGTAACCAATGATCAGGCGAGGCAGAAATTGTTTAGTTCGGATTTTTATGGTCAAAAAGAAGATAGGATTCCTGATTATTCAGACCTTAATCGAATCATATGTACTGGCCAGTATAATCTCGTATATTCGCCTATTCTTCACGGGAATTCTGCTTTATTATCAAAAAGGCGAAGAAATAAATTCATCATTCCACTACACTCGATTCAAGAACTCGAGAATGAACTAATGCCCTGTTCAGGTATCTCGATTGAAATCCCCGTAAATGGTATTTTCCGTCGAAATAGTATTCTTGCTTATTTCGATGATCCTCGATACAGAAGAAAGAGTTCGGGCATTATTAAATATGGGACTATAGAAACGCATTCAGTCATCAAAAAAGAGGATTTGATTGAGTATCGAGGAGTCAAGGAATTTAGGCCAAAATACCAAATGAAAGTAGATCGATTTTTTTTCATTCCTGAAGAGGTGCATATCTTGCCCGGATCTTCTTCCCTAATGGTACGGAACAATAGTATCGTTGGGGTCGATACACAAATCACCTTAAATCTAAGAAGCCGAGTCGGTGGGTTGGTCCGGGTGGAGAGAAAAAAAAAACGAATTGAACTGAAAATCTTTTCTGGAGATATCCATTTTCCTGGAGAGACGGATAAGATATCCAGGCATACCGGCGTTTTGATACCACCAGGAACAGGAAAAAGAAATTCCAAGGAATACAAAAAAGTTCAAAATTGGATCTATGTCCAACGAATTACACCTAGTAAGAAAAGGTTTTTTGTTTTAGTTCGACCTGTCGTCACATATGAAATAACGGACGGTATAAATTTAGGAACCCTTTTTCCACCGGATCCATTGCAGGAAAGGGATAATGTGCAACTTCGAATTGTCAATTATATCCTTTATGGAAATGGCAAACCGATTCGAGGAATTTCTGACACAAGTATTCAATTAGTTCGGACTTGTTTAGTATTGAATTGGAACCAAGACAAAAAAAGTTCTTCTTGCGAAGAAGCCCGTGCTTCTTTTGTTGAAATAAGGACAAATGGTTTGATTCGACATTTCCTAAAAATCAACTTAGTGAAATCCCCTATTTCGTATATCGGAAAAAGGAATGATCCGTCGGGGTCAGGATTGCTCTCTGATAATGGATCAGATTGTACCAATATCAATCCCTTTTCTGCTATTTATTCCTATTCCAAGGCAAAAATTCAACAATCTCTTAACCAACCTCAAGGAACTATTCATACGTTGTTGAATAGAAATAAGGAATGTCAGTCGTTGATAATTTTGTCAGCAGCCAATTGTTCTCGAATGGAGCCATTCAAAGATGTAAAATATCACAGTGTGATAAAAGAATCAATTAAAAAAGATCCCCTAATTCCAATTAGGAATTCATTGGGCCCTTTAGGAACATGCCTTCCAATTGAGAATTTTTATTCATCTTACCATTTAATAACTCATAATCAGATCTTAGTAACTAAATATTTGCAACTTGACAATTTAAAACAGACTTTTCAAGTGATTAAATTAAAATATTATTTAATGGATGAAAATGGAAAAATTTTTAATCCCGATCCATGCCGTAACATTATTTTAAATCCATTCAATTTGAATTGGTCTTTTCTCCATCACTATTATTGTGCAGAGACATCTAAAATAATTAGTCTTGGACAGTTTATTTGTGAAAATGTATGTATAGCCAAAAATGGACCGCCCCTCAAATCGGGTCAAGTTATACTTGTTCAAGTTGACTCGATAGTGATACGATCAGCTAAGCCTTATTTGGCCACCCCCGGAGCAACTGTTCATGGCCATTATGGGGAAACCCTTTACGAAGGAGATACATTAGTTACATTTATATATGAAAAATCGAGATCTGGTGATATAACACAGGGTCTTCCAAAA